ATTATAAATATTGTAATAATATAATAGATATATGTTTAGGGTTTAAAATTTCACTAGAGGTTTTCCTGTTTCCGGGGGGTTTTTAGGAATGTTAGCCATCTCAGGAGTGAAGGGGGGTAGGGGGGTTTAACCCGCAAAAGCCGGGGGAGGATATCTTAGGAATATTACTGGTAGATTTGTAGTTTATGTCCATGATATCAGCTATGTATTTCTTCAATCAAATTCTTTGATCACTAATACTATATCCATAAAACAAGGAAATGTTCACCCTTACTATCTATTACCGTGTGCGCTCTGAAATGTCAAGTGAAAAGGAAAAAAAAAAAGGGAACCCCTTACCCTCTGGAAAGAATGCTCGGCTTGCTGGGTAACGAGTCGTATGGTTGCCACCATTAACTTATGTCAGGGTTAATGAAAGTGGGAGGAGTAATATCAATTTTATGGCCCTGAAGTAGGAACCAAATGCCAGGAATAGTTCAGTATGTGAGACCCCCACAATTATTGTCCCTCACCTTCAATAACCGTTGACACTTTAGATATCAATTGATGGTAGGTTCTTACTACATTAAATATTACTTGCTTATGAGATGTAATTTACTTGGTATAACTAGACTTATTAATATTATATTGAGTCTTAAGTTTCGTCCGCATTAATCCAAATTATAGTTATTATATTCTATTATGTTTTTAGTAATTAGTTAGTTATTTAGTTGATATGTGAGGGTGTTACTACTATATATGTTAATTATACATATATGTATTTAAATAGTAGTATAATACATGTATATATATATATGGGGTTAATACATACATGTATTTAAAAAATTTTTTTATTATTATACAAAGAATAGTTTAGTTTAGAATTCTAGCTTTGGGAGTTAGAGGTGGGAGTTAAAATCTCCTTTCTTTGATACAATAGGGAGGAATTAAACCTCCGGCGTTCGACTTACAAGGTCGACGCTCTGTAACACTGAGCTACTAATGCATTATCATTTAAGGGTTTTGTTTTCAACTCATCCTGCAATAGGGATAAGGGTTATAAATAGTAAGAAGTAGATTAGAGATGCAATTTGTCCAACAATAATAAAAGGTTCCTCAACTGGTATTCCCCCGATTCATGTTAAAATAATAACGTCTGCTACTAATGATCAGAAAAGTAGTTGTGTCAGGGGCCGAAAAGTAAGGCTGCGTTGTTTTGAGGTGTGGAGGGCGGGAACTAGAAGTAGAATTAGAATAGAGAATAGTAAGGCTAAGACTCCTCCAAGTTTGTTAGGGATAGAGCGTAGAATGGCATAGGCAAATAGGAAATATCATTCTGGCTTAATGTGGGGTGGGGTAACTAGGGGGTTGGCTGGGATAAAATTGTCTGGATCTCCTAAAATATTGGGGATAAATATTGCAAAAGATGTAAGTGCAATTAATATTACTAGGAAGCCTAAGAGGTCTTTGTAAGAGAAGTATGGATGGAAGGGAATCTTGTCTGTATCAGAGTTGATACCTAGAGGATTAGTTGATCCTGTTATGTGAAGAAAGAAAATATGAATAACAGTAATAGCAGCAATAATGAATGGAAATAAAAAATGAAATGCGAAGAATCGATTTAATGTGGCGTTATCTACTGAAAATCCACCTCAAATTCATTGAACTAAAGTGTTACCGATGTAGGGAATAGCGGATAGCAGGTTTGTAATAACGGTAGCCCCTCAAAAGGATATTTGGCCTCAAGGTAGTACGTAACCTACGAAGGCTGTTATTATTACTAATAAGATAAGGATTACTCCCATATTTCATACTTCTTTGTAGAGATAAGACCCGTAATAGAGTCCTCGTCCTACATGAAGGTAAATGCAAATAAAAAAAAAAGAAGCACCATTTATATGGAGATTGCGGATTAATCAGCCGTGGTTAACATCTCGGCAAATGTGTGCGATTGAGGCGAAAGCTGAGGTAACATCGGATGTATAGTGTATGGCTAGAAATAGGCCTGTAAGGATTTGAATAATTAAGCAGAGTCCTAGGAGTGATCCAAAATTTCATCAAACTGAAATATTGGAAGGGGTAGGAAGGTCGATGAGGGTGCCGTTGATAATTTTTAGGAGTGGGTGAGTTTTTCGTAAACTTGCCATTAAATTTCTGTAGTTGAACTACAACGGTGGTTTTTCAAATCATTAGTCCTGGTTAAAAGTCCTGGTAGAAATCATGACTTATTTAATGTGTTCATTTTTAATTGGTCTTGTTTTTGGTCTTATTGCAGTTGCTTCAAATCCTGCACCTTATTTTGCTGCTTTAGGTTTAGTTTTAGTTGCAGCGGCTGGTTGTGGCATTTTAGTAATTTATGGGGGTGCTTTTTTATCTTTAGTTCTGTTTTTAATTTATTTAGGAGGTATATTAGTAGTTTTCGCTTATACTGCTGCATTAGCAGCAGAGCCTTATCCTGAGGGTTGAGGCACTCGTGCTGTAGCTTTTTATACAGTAGTTTATATGGGATTTGCGTTAGGCCTTTGTTATTTTTTGCAGGGTGGGTGATGTGATAGTTCATGAGTCACTGTAGATGAGTTAGAGGACTTTTCTTTATTTCAGGGGGACATTGGTGGTGTGGCTATAATATACCATTTCGGTGGCTATATATTAATTATTAGTGCTTGGGCTCTTTTATTAACTCTTTTTGCTGTTTTAGAATTAACACGAGGTTTAGGGCGGGGGGCATTACGGGCTATTTAATAGGTAATAGAATAATAGCTAGTATTAAGGTTAATATAAATAAAATTAAATATGTTTTGATTATACCTTTTTGAGTATTACTTGTTAGGGTGATTAAGGGGATGTTTAATGATACAATTGCCTTAGGGCCAATTTTTTCTAATCAGTTTTGGTCTACTATTTGACCTGCTATTTTTTGACCTAGGGTTAGGCTTATTTTTGGAATAAGGCGATGAGTAACTGTGGGGTAAAAACCTAATATATTAGAAAAATGGTGTATGTTAAGGTTAGGTGTCGTTTTAAGTTGTTTGTTTGTTAGTCATGATAAGTCAAGAGCTAATAGCAGACCAGTAGTGGTAACAAGTAGGGCTGCTATTTTAAGGGTGGGGGGTATGGATATTACGGGTGTTTTTATAGGGACAATATTTGAGGTAATTAAAAGTCCTGCAATAATGCTTCCTCAAGCTAATCGTTTAATAGGATTAATAACGGATGGGTCGTTTTCATTAATAGGGGGTAATACATTAAATCGTGGGTATCCTATAGATACATAATATACAATTCGGAGGCTGTAGACTGCTGTAAAAGAGGTTGCTATAAGGGTTAAGATAAGGGCTCAGGCGTTAAGATGGGAGGTGTTTAGTGCTTCAATGATGGCATCTTTTGAAAAGAACCCTGCAAGAAAGGGGGTTCCTGTTAGGGCGAGGCTTCCTAGTGTTAAGCATGATGATGTAAAGGGTGCAAGATGGTGTATACCCCCTATTTTTCGGATGTCTTGTTCATCGTTTAGGCTATGAATAATAGAGCCTGAGCAGAGGAATAATATGGCTTTAAAGAATGCGTGAGTACAGATGTGAAGAAAAGCTAGTTGAGGTTGATTTAGTCCGATAGTTACTATTATAAGTCCTAATTGACTGGAAGTTGAGAATGCTACAATTTTTTTAATATCATTTTGTGTTAAAGCACAGATGGCGGTGAAGAAGGTGGTTAATGCCCCTAGGCATAGACATAGTGTTAGAGCTATTTGGTTATTCTCTATGAGGGGGTTTAGACGGATAAGGAGAAAAATTCCAGCTACCACTATTGTGCTTGAATGTAGTAGGGCAGAGACTGGTGTGGGGCCTTCTATGGCTGAGGGGAGTCAGGGGTGTAATCCAAATTGGGCTGATTTTCCGGCGGCGGCGATAATTAATCCAATTAAAGGGAGGGTTAGATCAAAATTATGAGAGGAAATAAAAATTTGTTGTATATTTCATGAGTTTATGTTAGTGGCTATTCAGGCTATGGCAAGGATTATTCCGATGTCTCCAATTCGATTATAAAGCACTGCTTGAAGGGCTGCAGTATTGGCATCGGCTCGGCCGTATCATCAACCAATTAAAAGGAATGATATAATACCAACTCCTTCTCAGCCAATAAATAGTTGAAATATATTGTTTGCTGTAACTAGAATAATTATGGCAATTAAAAAAATTAAAAGATATTTAAAGAATCGATTTATGTAGGGGTCTGTATGTATATATCATGATGCAAATTCTAAGATTGATCATGTAACATATAGTGCAACGGGTGTAAAAATGATGGAGTAGAAGTCGAATTTAAAACTAATATTAATATTAAAAGTTAGGGTAATTATTCAAGTTCAGTTGGTAATAATTACTTCTGCGTTTTCAGTGAAAAATAAGAATAAGGGGAGGAGGCTTACAAGGAATGATAGTTTTTCTGCTGTTTTAGCTTGTAGAAGTGCTCATTTTATATGGAGTAGCTTGGGAGTTAATGTAGTAATAATTGGATAAACTAAAATGAAAAAAATGGTAATTAGGCTTGAGGTTATGACATAGGGAATGGGGTGCATAGCTTTTACTTGGAGTTGCACCAAGAGTATTTGGTTCCTAAGACCAACGGATGGCTATCATCCTCTAAAAGCGTCGAGTGAGCCTTAGGGTTCAACTAAGGTAGCGAAAATTAGCAGTTTTCGGGACCGTGCGGTTCTCCCTCGGTGACCAAGAGGGGTTTAACCTCTATTTTTAGAATCACAATCTAATGTTTTTATTACACTATGTCTACATGAAATTACTCCCCATGTATACTCAGGTTTGAGTGTTAAAAGTAATAATGGGATTAAGTGGAGAATTAACAAGAGATGTTCTCGTGTGTGAGAGGGCTCAAAGGATGAAATATGTGTTGGTGCAGGTCCTCGTTGGGTTGTTAAATATAAATATAACGAGTAGGCGGCAGTAATTAAGGCAGCAATCCCTATTAATACAATAGAAATTCAAGTTCAATTAAATAAGGATAAAATAATTATTAGTTCCCCTATTAGGTTGGGTAGTGGGGGGAGGGCTAAATTAGCTAAGGCAGCTATAAGTCATCAGGTTGATATTAGGGGTAGTATTATATGTAGTCCTCGGGTTAATATTATTGTTCGACTATTAGTACGTTCATAATTTGTATTGGCAAGGCAGAAAAGTGCGGAAGATGTTAGTCCGTGGGCAATTATGATTGTCAGAGCACCTGAGTGTCCTCAGGGTGTTTGGATTAAGATACCTGCTGCTACAAGGCCTATATGGCCGACGGAAGAGTAGGCAATGAGGGCTTTTAGGTCTAGTTGTCGTAAGCATATAGAACCTGTTATGATTGTACCTCAGACTGCTAGGACAATAAATGGATAGCTGAGATCTTTTGTAACAGGTTCAACGAAAGGTATTATTCGTAGTATACCATATCCGCCTAGTTTTAGGAGTACGGCAGCGAGAACAATTGATCCTGCGACAGGGGCTTCTACGTGGGCTTTAGGTAATCATAGGTGTAAGCCGTAAAGGGGTAATTTAATAACGAATGCTAATAAACATGATAATCATCATAATTCGGTTGCATAGGCAGTTATCGGAGCTTGGGCTGTATAAAATCATAAGATAAGGGAGAGGGAACCTAGGTGTTTATATATTACTAGGAGAGCAATTAAAAGGGGAAGGGAACCAGTTAGTGTATAAAATAAGAAGTATGATCCTGCTATTAGTCGTTTTTCTTGGCTACCCCATCGTGTAATTAAAAAGAGGGTTGGAACTAAAGTGGCTTCAAACATAGTATAAAATAAAATAAAGTCAGTTGCGGCGAAGGTTAAAATTAAGAAAATATGAAGGGATACTATTAATGCAATGAATGATCGTTGTCGATTAATTGGTTCAAAACGGATATTGTTTTGGCTTGCTAAAATTATGATAGGAAATATTCAACATGTTAAAACTAATAGTGGTATTGAGATGGAATCAGCTCCTAGTGTGGGTGATAAGTAGAATCATCGTGCAATAGTGCTTTCTTTCAGTAAAAAGAGACTAATAAAAGCAACTATAAAGCTGTGACCTAGTGTGGAAGATCAAAGTCATTTTTTTGGAATTAAACAAATACTTAGGGTTATTATAATTAATGGGGTTAGGATTTTTAACATTGTAATAGGTTAAGTGTTTTTAATAAATCACTGCCATGTGTTCGAGAAGTTGCTACTAGGAGGGCAAGGCCTGCACTTGCTTCACAGGCGGAGAAGGCAAGGAGTACTATTGGTGCAATGGAAAAGTTTGTAACGCCAAATTGCAAAGTTCATACTGATAATGCGATAAATAATGAGATTATTATTCCTTCTAAACATAAAAGGGCTGAAAGGAGGTGGTAGCGGTGAAATGCTAAACCTGATAGTCCGAGTACAAAAGTTATAGTAATTGCGAAGTGCATAGGTTGCATGTCGTAATTATGGAATTTAACCACAGGTTTTTGAGTCGAAATCAAATGTTTTACTTAAACTAATTACTCATTCAGCTCATTCTAGGCCTCCTTGAAGTCATTCATAAATTAGACCTAAAGTCAGGATAATAATAATGGAGGAGGCTAGTGTGAAGGTTAATAAGGGGGAGGGTAGTTGGCATCCTCATGGAAGGGGGAGGAGGAGGGCAATTTCTAGATCAAAAAGTAAAAATAAAATAGCGACTAAGAAGAATCGTAAGGAAAATGGGAGTCGGGCGGAGCCTTGAGGGTCAAATCCGCATTCGTAAGGCGATAGTTTTTCGGGGTCTGGGGTTATAGGTGGAAAGGAGAAGGCGACAACTGCTATAATAAATGAAAGTGTGAGGGAAATTAATAAAATAATTAAGAGTAGGTTCATTATCTTTCCTTGGATTTTAACCAAGGCCAGGTGATTGGAAGTCACTTATACTATAATTAATACTAGAAAGATTATGATCCTCATCAGTATAGGGAGACGTATAGTAGCAGTCATACAACGTCTACAAAGTGTCAATATCAGGCAGCGGCTTCTATACCCAGGTGATGATCAGAGGTAAAGTGGTGTTGAATAAGCCGTAAGAGGCAAATAGCAAGAAATGTTGAGCCAATAATTACGTGTAACCCGTGAAATCCTGTTGTTACGAAAAAGGTTGACCCATAAACTCCGTCTGCAATAGTAAAAGGGGCTTCATAGTATTCAATAGCTTGAAGTAGGGTGAAGTAGAACCCTAGGAGGATAGTTAAGGTTAAGGATTGAATAGCTGAAGTTCGTTCACCTTCTATGATACTATGGTGGCATCAGGTAATTGTGGCTCCGGAGGCAAGAAGGACAGCTGTATTTAAAAGGGGCACACCAAAGGGGTCTAACACATTAACACCTTGAGGGGGTCAGCAAGCACCTAATTCTAGGGTAGGGGCTAGGCTTGAGTGATAGAAGGCTCAGAAAAAGCCTAAGAAGAAGAAGATTTCTGATGTAATAAAAAGTACTATACCGCATCGGAGGCCCTTTTGTACTGGTGTTGTGTGATGTCCTTGAAATGTGGCTTCTCGTATAATATCTCGTCATCATTGATATATAGTTAAAAGAGTTAATATTAATCCCAAGGTTATTAAGGTGGAGGAGTGTAGATGGAATCAGATGGCAAGGCCAGACGTTAGTAATAGAGCAGCCACTGCGCCTGTTAAAGGTCAAGGGCTCGGGTCGACTATATGAAATGCATGTGCTTGATGGGCCATTATAGATTTTCTTGTAGATATAGGGTTAGAAGTATCACAAATACATAAGATTAAATAATTGCTACGGCGATCTCTAATAATATAATAAAATGTGTAATGGGCCATTACACGTTTTCTTGTAGATATAGGGTTAGAAGTATCACAAATACATAAGATTGAATAATTGCTACGGCGATCTCTAATAATATAAGAAGAATAAGGAGTGTTACGAGAAGTGTAGTGAGTATAGGTATGAATGCAACTAGGGCATGGGTGGCATAGGCAATCAGTCGCAGAAGTAGGTGACCTGCTGTGAGGTTAGCTGTAAGTCGTACACCAAGGGCTAATGGGCGAATTATTAGGCTAATTAATTCAATCAGAATAAGTAGGGGGATAAGAAGAATTGGGGTACCTTCGGGCAGAAAATGGGCTAATGAGGGGATTGGTTGACGTCGTATTCCTAAAATTACAGTTATTAATCAAAGAGGTACGGCTAAACCTAGGTTTAAGGATAATTGTGTGGTAGGGGTATAGGAATATGGGATATGTCCTAGTATATTTAGGGATATAATAATTATTATTAAAGAAGTAATAAGGAGGGCTCATTTATGGCCTGCTATATTTAATGGTTGAATAATGTGATTTGTGAAATTACGGATAAATCAACTTTGGAGGGTAGTTCATCGGCTATTTACTCATCGTGCAGAGGCAGATGGAAAGAGAATTCATGGGAGGATTAAAGCTAGGCCAATTAGGGGTAGACCTAGTAAAAAGGGGCTTGCGAATTGGTCAAAAATGCTTAAAGTCATGGTCAGTTTCATATATTGTTTTTGAAGGCAGTAGTGTTGAGGGTATTAGGGCCATTTGGGAAAATATGTGATGATACTTTTTGGGGTATAATAATTAAAAATACTAACCAAGAAAATAATAAAGTTAAAAGTCATGGTGCCGGGTTAAGTTGTGGCATGTTCCACTAGGGGTGATTGGGGGTCACCAATCTTTAGCTTAAAAGGCTAACGCTCAGGCCCAGTTTAGCTTCCTAGCGAGACATCTTTAATTATAATTGATGTTCAGTTTTCAAAGTGTTTTAGCGGGACTGATTCTACCACAATAGGTATAAAGCTGTGATTAGCGCCGCAGATTTCAGAGCATTGGCCATAGAATACTCCGGGGTGGGAAGTTATAAATGCTGTTTGATTCAATCGTCCAGGGACCGCGTCCAATTTTACACCAAAGGCTGGGACAGCTCAAGAGTGTAAAACATCATCGGCCGAAATTAAGATTCGAATAGGGGATTCTGAGGGTACTACTACTCGGTGATCAGTCTCTAGGAGTCGAAAACCCCCAGGTGTTAATTCTTGTGTGGGGATTATATAGGCATCAAAATTTAATTCGGTATAATCAGTGTATTCATAGCTTCAATATCATTGGTGCCCGACGGCTTTAATAGTTAAGTGAGGTTCATTAATTTCTTCTATTAGGTAAAGAATGCGTAGGGAGGGTAGGGCAATTAAAATTAATACTGCGGCAGGTAGAATAGTTCATACGATTTCAATTTCTTGGGCATCTACTAATAACTTATCTGTTAATATTGTTGTTACTATAGTGACAATAATGTAAAGGACAAAAGTGCTGATGAGGAAAAGGGTTATTAAGGCGTGATCATGAAAGTGAAGTAGCTCTTCTATGACGGGGGAAGCTGCGTCTTGAAAGCCTAGTTGTGAGGGATGGGCCATTATTTCAAGACGTGTGGGGTTTTAACCCACGACTCTGCCTTGACAAAGCAGTATAATTATATTTTACTAAAGTCTTATTAAGAAAGTGACAGAGTGGTACATGTAATTGGCTTGAAACCAATTGAGGGGGGTTCAATTCCTTCCTTTCTCGTTAGATTGTAGTGTGTTCGTATGAAAACTGGTTCTTCAAAGGTGTGGTAGGGGGGAGGGCAGCCATAAAGTCATTCGATATTAGTTGAGGCAAGTTGTACTGATATAACTTCTCGTTTAGTTGCAAATGCTTCTCAAATAATAAATAAGAACATAATTACGGCAATAAGGGAAATAATGGAGCCGATTGAAGACACCATATTTCATAGGGTGTAAGCATCTGGGTAATCTGAGTAGCGTCGAGGCATGCCGGCTAAACCTAAAAAATGTTGGGGGAAGAAGGTAATATTTACTCCTACAAATATTACTGCAAAGTGAATTTTAGTTCAAGATTGGTGTAGGGTGTAGCCCGTAAATAAAGGAAATCAATGTACAAATCCTCCTATAATGGCGAATACGGCTCCTATGGACAGAACATAATGGAAATGTGCTACTACATAGTATGTATCATGAAGGACGATATCTAATGAGGAGTTTGCTAAAACAATGCCAGTTAAGCCTCCTACTGTAAATAGGAAAATAAAGCCTAGGGCTCATATGAGGGGGGCATCTCATTTTAAAGTCCCTCCATGTAGGGTTGCAAGTCAGCTAAATACTTTTACGCCGGTTGGAATGGCAATAATTATTGTGGCGGAAGTAAAGTAGGCGCGGGTATCTACATCTATACCTACTGTAAACATGTGGTGGGCTCAAACAATAAAACCTAATAGGCCAATGGCTATTATAGCTCATACTATACCTATATATCCAAAAGGTTCTTTTTTTCCTGCATAGTAGGCTACAATATGAGAAATTATACCAAAACCGGGAAGAATTAAAATGTATACTTCAGGGTGACCAAAGAATCAGAATAAGTGTTGGTAGAGAATAGGATCGCCTCCTCCAGCAGGGTCAAAGAAGGTTGTGTTAAGGTTTCGATCTGTTAATAGTATAGTAATTCCGGCGGCAAGAACGGGTAGTGATAGAAGAAGTAGTACTGCTGTAATTAGTACTGCTCAAACAAATAAGGGGGTTTGGTATTGATTTATACCGGGGGGTTTTATATTAGTAATTGTTGTAATAAAGTTAATGGCTCCTAGAATTGAAGAAACTCCTGCAAGGTGTAGAGAAAAAATAGTTAAATCTACAGAAGGGCCAGCATGGGCTAAATTTCCTGCGAGGGGTGGGTAAACAGTTCAACCGGTTCCTGCTCCTGCTTCAACTGCTGAAGAGGCTAACAATAGAAGAAATGAGGGGGGGAGAAGCCAAAAGCTTATGTTGTTTATACGAGGAAATGCTATATCTGGGGCGCCAATTATTAATGGAATTAATCAGTTTCCGAAGCCTCCAATTATTACGGGTATAACTATAAAAAAGATTATTACGAAGGCGTGGGCAGTGACAATTACATTATAAATCTGGTCATCACCAAGTAGGGCTCCGGGTTGGCTTAATTCTGCTCGAATTAAGAGGCTTAGGGCGGTCCCTACCATTCCGGCCCAGGCACCAAATACTAGATAGAGGGTGCCAATATCTTTGTGATTAGTTGAGAAAAATCAACGCGAGTTGGCCACAGGTAGGATGGCTGAGTATAGCGGTGGATTGTAGCTCCATACACAGGGGTTTAAGCCCCCTTCCTATCAAAGTTCCGAAGTGTTATCATGTTAGATTGCAAATCTGAAGAAGCAGGCTAATAGCCTGCCGGGGCTTTCCCCCGCCCCCCTCCGCCATGGAAGGGCGGGGGAAAGTGTAGGTGGATGCTCGCTGGTTTGAGCACTTAGCTGTTAACTAAGAGTCTGTAGGATCGAGGCCTTCCCATCTAGAGTAAAGGCTATAGCTTAATTAAAGTATCTGTTTTGCATATAGATGATGTGGGTTAATACCCTGCTAGTTTTAAGTCAGAGACTAGGGGGTTTACACCCTTACTTAGGGCTTTGAAGGCTCTTGGTCTATAATTAACCTAAGTCTCTAAGTAAGAATAAGGGTTTTGATTGTAGGGGTGAGAGGGAGAAGTATTAAAGTGGCAGTAGCAGTAATTAAAATAGGGAGGGTGGGTTGATTTGAGGTTGATCGTCAGTGAGCAGTCCCAGATAAATTATTAGGTGCTATAGTAAGTGCTACTGCATATGATAGGCGGATATAGAAGTTTAGACTTAATAGGGCACTGAAAGCTGCTAAAGTTGCAATAAAGTTAATACCTTGTTTTGTTAGTTCATGAAGGATTAATCATTTTGGTATGAAGCCTGAAAGGGGAGGTAATCCGCCTAGAGATAAGAGGATTAGGGGGGTAATGGTGGTTAATACAGGAGTTTTTGTCCAGGAAATGGCTAAACTGTTAATAGTAGTTGAGTTAGTTAGTTTAAGGATTATAAAAAGTGAAAAGGTTATAATAATATATAGGGTTATGGAGAGAAAGGAAAGGGAGGGAGAAAATTGTAATACTAAAGTCATTCATCCTAAATGTGCGATTGATGAATATGCAAGGATTTTTCGTAATTGGGTTTGATTTATACCCCCCCATCCTCCGATAAAAGTAGAAGTAATGCCTAGAATAATTAGTAGAGGAGAGTTGGATGGATAAATTTGCAGAAGTAGGGTGAAAGGAGGTAGTTTTTGTCATGTAGACAGAATTAGTCCTGTTGTTAAATCTACCCCTTGAATTACTTCTGGTAATCAAGCATGTACTGGAGCTAATCCAATTTTTAATGCTAGGGCTAAAGTAGCTAATGTAACGGGTAGGGGGTGAATTATATAATTAATTTCTCATTGTCCAGTTATTCATGCATTAATATTACTAGCAAATAATAGTAAAGCTGCTGCGGTAGATTGAATAAGAAAATATTTAGTTGTTGCTTCAGTTGCTCGTGGGTGATGATTTTGTGCTATAATAGGTAAAATGGCTAGGGTGTTAATTTCAAGTCCTATTCAGGCAAGTAATCAATGGGAACTAGCGAATGTAATGGTGGTACCGAGGCTTAAACTTATTAGTAGAGTGGCGAGTACATATGGGTTCATTAGTAAAAGGGGGGTTTTAACCCACATTTTTGGGGTATGGGCCCAAAAGCTTATTTAGCTTATTTTACTAGAAAGTGGTGTAGTGGAAGCACTAAGAGTTTTGATCTCTTTAGGTGGGGTTCAAGTCCCCTTTTTCTAATAAGAGTCGGGGGGATTTTAACCCCCATGTTTCACTCTATCAAAGTGGCCCTTTAATTCAGGCACGGCTCTTTTTAAAATTGTGGAGGTAAACCTGTGAATGAGATTGGAAGGGCTAAGTGTCAAATCACTATGGCTAATGTCAGTGGGAGAAAATTTTTTCAGATTAGATGCATAAGTTGGTCGTAACGAAATCGGGGGTATGAAGCTCGGACTCATAAAAATACAATTGAAAGTAGGGCTGTTTTGGTTATGAGGTTCATTGTTGTAAGTTCAGGGAAGGTAATGGTGTGTGAGGCACCTAAGAATAGAACTACTGATAATGTGTTTATTAGGAGAATATTGGCGTATTCAGCAAGGAAAAATAGTGCGAAGGGACCTCCAGCGTATTCAACATTAAACCCAGATACAAGTTCGGATTCCCCCTCTGTTAGATCGAAGGGGGCTCGATTAGTTTCGGCTAAGGTTGAAACATATCATATTGCGGCTAAAGGTCATGCGGGGACAATTAACCAAATAGTTTCTTGGGTTGAGTTAAATGTTTGTAGTGTGAAGCCTCCTGTAAATATAATAAGACAAAGTAAAATAAGTCCTAGACTGACTTCATAGGAGATGGTTTGAGCTACGGCTCGTAGTGCTCCTATTAGAGCATATTTTGAATTGGATGCTCATCCTGAAGCTAGAATAGAGTATACTGCTAAGCTTGATAGTGCAAGAATAAATAAGACACCTAAATTAAGATCTATTAATGGATAGGGTAATGGTATTGGTATTCATATTGCTAGGGATAGTGTAAGAGCTAAGATAGGTGCAAACAAAAATAAGTTAGGAGAGGAGGTAGAGGGTCGGACAGGTTCTTTAATAAATAATTTAATTCCGTCTGCGATAGGTTGTAGTAGTCCATAAGGACCTACAATATTGGGTCCTTTTCGTAGTTGTATATAACCTAGCACTTTTCGCTCAAGTAAGGTTAGGAATGCAACTGCGAGAAGGATTGGAATGATAAGGGTTAGTGGATGAATGATATATGTTATGACTGCTGAAATCATAACTAAGAAGAGGAATTGAACCTCTGTTTAAAGGATTTAAGTCTTTTGCATAGATCCGAGCTCTGCCATCTCAGCATGTCATTTTTTTTGACAGAGTATTATGCCCACTTATCCATTTAAGTTTCTTTCAACAGTTATGGGTGGGGTGTACTATTAGCATGGACCCCTTCTTTTCGGTCCTTTCGTACTAGAAAAAATCATTTTATAGATAGAAACTGACCTGAATTGCTTCGGTCTGAACTCAGATCACGTAGGACTATTAATCGTTGAACAAACGAACCCTTAATAGCGGCTGCACCATTAGGATGTCCTGATCCAACATCGAGGTCGTAAACCCTCTTGTCGATAGGGACTCTAAAAGAGGATTGCGCTGTTATCCCTGGGGTAACTTGGTCTGTTAATCGGCTTTGCCGGATCATAAGGTCAGAATTTCTGTTAGTTAGAATAAGGGTTCTAGCTTTTAGGAAAGTATCCCAGTCCACATGGGGGTTCTTTTTTTCCCCAGGGTCGCCCCAACCAAAGATATCTAAGTAGTATCTAATTTGTTTGTTTCTGTTGTTAGTATTAAATTAATTTAGTCTACTTTTACATCTAAAGCTCCACAGGGTCTTCTCGTCTTATATGTATATCCCCGCTTCTGCACGGGGAGATCAATTTCACTGACTAGAGAAAGGAGACAGTGTAGCCCTCGTTGTGCCGTTCATACTGGTCTTCATTTAAAAGACAAGTGATTGCGCTACCTTTGCACGGTTAGGATACCGCGGCCGTTAAACTTGTATGTCACCGGGCAGGCGTGACCTCTTATTCTTAAATTTGCAAGAGGCGATGTTTTTGGTAAACAGGCGAGGCTACAATATTTGCCGAGTTCCTTCTTTCTCTTTTAGTCTTTCCCATTTAACACACCAGTGTAGGATTAACGGTAAAATTTTGTGTATATTTCTGGTTGGTTATTTTTGGCACATTACCCTCTTTAGCTTGGGGCCGTTAATGTTTAGTGTGGGTTCGTTCTAATTTACACTTATGTATAGAGAGAGATGTTAAGGTCTCTTGTTACTCATTTTAGCATTATCACTTCCATAATTATATGGAAAGGCCTGTTAAGTTTTAGGGGATTGGGATATTTATATTGGTATAAAGGGCTTAATTCTATGTATGCGAGCTATGACGCTTTCTTTAGGGTTGGCTGCTTCTAAGCCCACCCAAGTAAATACCTTTAATATTTTGATCCTTAACCTCCTTGTAAGATTGTTTTCTTAGTCAAAAGGGCTGTTCCTCTTTTGACTAACTCTAATAATTATCTTAATATTATGGTGTTTTATTATGTTTATAAATTAAGAATATAAAAGGCTGAACTTCTATTCATTTTACAGGCAACCAGCTATCACCCTGTTCGGTAGACTTTTCATCTCTACTCAAAGCTCTTCCCACTCTTTTGCTACAGAGACGGGTTTGCCCTATATTCTAGGCTGTCTTGGAGTAGCTCACTAGGTTTCGGGATTTCAAACTAAAGTGCTCTTTGCTTGAATATTGCTTGCTAAATCATGATGCAAAAGGTACGAGGATTAGTCTCTGCTTTTTTTATCCTTATAAATTTTTCATTATTCTTTCAGCATTCCCTTGCGGTACTTTTTCTATTGCTCACTTTTCCTTTTCTGTCTCCCATACTAAGGTAAAAAAATGGTTTAGTTTTTAGTAAATAGGTTATTTTTGGGTATTGATGGTTATTGATTGATTTTTTTATGGGCTAGTTGTTTTGATTCAGGGAGATCTGATTTGCACAGATTCCTTCTCAGTGTAAGAGAGATGCTTCACTATTTTAGCCACACCCTGTTTTTACCAAGCGCACTTTCCAGTACGCTTACCATGTTACGACTTGTCTCCTCTTTGTTTTTTTTTCTGTAATTATTAGTTATCATGTAATTTTTTACTGTGGAGAGTGACGGGCGGTATGTGCGCGCTTCAGGGCCGGTTTCAGTGGGGTGCTCTACCCCCCACTTACTGCTAAATCCTCCTTCAGTTGTTAATTTCAGAACAACATTCGTTTTCACTAGTATTAGTGAATGTAGCCCATTTCATTCCCCCTCATTCGCTACACCTCGACCTGACGTTTAGGGTTTTACCAATTGTGCTTACTATTCGTCTCTCACAGGGTAAGCTGGCGACGGCGGTATATAGGCTGAATAAAGTGCAAGAGAGGGTGAGGTTGAACGGGGATTATCGGTTCTAGAACAGGCTCCTCTAGGGGGGTCTAAAGCACCGCCAAGTCCTTTGGGTTTTAAACTTTCGCTCGTAATTCCCAGGCGGGTAGATAATTGTAGATTACTACCATAGTTTACGACTGAGCATAGTGGGGTATCTAATCCCAGTTTGTTTCTCAGCTTTCGTGGATCAGTATTTTAAAGCTACTTTCGTGTTAGATCCTCCCCCGTTCATCAGTGTATCACAACTAAGAGGGTGTATGGCTTTAGTTCATTTTAATTCCTAACCACTCTTTACGCCGTTGTTTATCAATTTGGGTCTCCCGTATAACCGCGGTGGCTGGCACGAGTTTTACCGGCCCTTAATTAACCATAATTAAGTCGAGTTTACACTCATAGCTTAATGTCTGACACTGCTGAAATCCCTTGGGGGTGTGGCTAAGCAAAGCGTTATGGGCTAAATTTATATTTGTGCCTGATGCTTGCTCCTTGTTCTCGTAAGAGAGCTGTAGGGGCATTCTCACAGGGATGCGGATACTTGCATGTGTAAGTTTAGTTAAAACTGATATTAAAGCTAGGACCAAACCTTTGTGCTGGTGAGACTTCTTAGGGTCTGTCTTAACATCTTCAGTGCTATGCTTTAAATTAAGCTACATCAAC